TAAAAAATGAGATGTCACAATATTTTTTTCATACATGTCAAAGCGATGGAAAAAAAAGGATATCTTTTACATATCCACCTAGTTTGTCAACCTTTTTCGAAATGATACAAAGAAAGATGTCTATGTTCACAACAGATAAACTCTCTTCTGATGAATTATATAATAATTGGGGGTTTATTAATGAACAAAAAAGGAAAAACCTAAACAACAAATTTATAAATATAATTAAGGCTCTTGACAAAACTATAAATAGTAAATCCCTTATTTTGGATGTACTAGAAAAAAGAACTAGATTGTGTTATGATAATACGAAAAAAAAATACTTACCTCAAATATATGATCCTTTCTTGAATGGGGCCTACCGTGGACAAATTAAAAAAAGTTCTTCTCCTTCAATCAAAGATAAAATTTCCATACAAAATTACATACAAAGAGAGAGGATAAATAAAATCCATGGTATCTTTCTTATTATTAATTATTTAGAATTTGAAAAAAAAAAAAAACCATTTGATACAATTGATAAAAAATTATTATCAAGAGAAATGAGTTTTTTCTTGAACTTAATCAATGAATTTAATGGAAAACTAACATCAAGTTTAAATTTTAAAAAATTTGATTTACTTCCTGAACAAAAACAAGTAAAAATTAATTTAGAAGGGCAAGAAAGAAAAATCAAATTTCTATTTGAAAGATTTCTAACTGATCCTAAAAATAAAGTGATTAGAAACCAAGCTCTTGGGGTAAAAGAAATAAGAAAAAAAGTTCCGCAATGGTCATACAAATTAATCGACGATTTGGAACAAGAGGAGGGAGAAAACGAAGAAGCTTTAGGAACGGATTCTCAGATTCGTTCAAGAAAATGCAAACGTATAGTGATTTTTAATCATGACATCGAAAAAACCAATGGTTATAGTAATTTCCAAGATACTAATAATAATGATGAAACAGGCGACATTGTTTTGCTACGTTATTCACAACAATCGGATTTTCGTCGAGACATAATTACAGGCTCAATGCGCGCTCAAAGGCGTAAAACAATTATTTGGAAAACCTTTGAAGCAAACGTACATTCCCTTCTCTTTTTGGATAGAATTGATAAAGACGTTTATTTTTCTTTTGATATTTTGGAGCTGATAAAAAAAAAATTTAAAAATTGGCTATGGAAAAAGTCAGAATTTAAAAGTTCAGACTATAGAGAGAAAAAAGGAAAAGAATATACTAAAAATAAAAAAGAAGAGGAAGAAAAAAAAAGAAGGGAAAATGCACGTATAGAAATAGCAGAAACCTGGGATAGCATTGTAATTGCTCAAGTAATAAGAGGTTTTGTATTAGTAACCCAATCGATTCTGAGAAAATATATTATATTACCCTCATTGATAATAGTTAAAAATATTGGTCGTATACTATTATTTCAATCTCCTGAATGGTCGGAGGATTTAAAGGATTGGAAGAGAGAAGTGCATGTTAACTGTACTTATAACGGCGTTCAATTAGCAGAAAAAGAATTTCCGAAAAACTGGTTAATAGACGGTATTCAAATAAAGATCTTATTTCCTTTTCGTCTGAAACCTTGGCACAAATCTAAGCTTAAGCTACGAAAACCACGAAACAATTCTAACGATCCAATGAAAAAAAAAGAACAACAAAATGATTTTTGTTTTTTAACAGTTTGGGGAATGGAAACTGAACTTCCTTTTGGTTCTCCCAGAAAACAACTTTCCTTTTTTGAACCCATTTTTAAAGAACTCAAAAAAAAACTTCTAAACTTCAAAAAGAAGTGGTTTAGAATTCTAATAATTTTAAAAGAAAGAACAAAATTTTTTCTAAATGTCTCAAAAGAAAGAAGAAAATGGGTTATTACAAATATTCTATTTCTAAAAAAAATAATAAAAGAACTCTCAAAAATGAATCCAAGTCTACTAATTGGATTAAGAGAAAGGGAACTATATGAATTGAGTGAAAACAAAAAAGAAAAAAATTTGATAATCGATAATGAAATAATTAATGAACCGTCCATTAACATTCAATCTACAAATTGGATAACTTTTTCAGTAACAAAAAAAAAGATACAAGATCTAACTGATAGAACAAACACAATCTTAAATCAAATACAAAAAATTTCAAAAGACAACAAAAAAGAATTTATAAGACCACATATAAATAGTAGTTTTAACAAAATGAACAAAATGAGTTTTCATGATAAAAGAGTGGAATCAACAAAAAAGATTTTGCGGATATTAAAAAGAAGAAATGTTCGACTAATACGTAAATCAAATTATTTTATAAGATTTTTCATTGAAAGAATATATATAAATATCTTTTTATTTATCAGTAATATTCCTAGAATAAATGCACAACTTTTTTTTTATTTTTTCGAATCAACAAAAAAAATTGTTAATAAATACAGCTCCTATAATAACTATATTTACAATAATGAAACAAATCAAGAGAAAATTGATAAAACAAATCAAAATATAACGCAGTTTATTTCGACTATAAAAGATTCACTTTATAATATTAATAATAAAAACTTACAAACTTTTTGCGACTTATCTTATTTGTCACAAGCATATGTCTTTTACAAATTATCGCAAACCCCGGTTTTTAACTTTTTGAATTTATATAAGTTAAGATTAAGATCTGTCTTTCAATATAATGGGACATTTCTTTTTCTTAAGAATGAAATAAAAGATTATTTCCGTGGAACACAAAAAATATTTAATTTCAAATTGAGACATAATAAACCCCCAAATTCTGAAATAAATCAATGGAAAAATTGGTTAAAGGATTATTATCAAAATAATTTACTTCAGTCTAGGTTAGGACTACAAAAAAGTAGAAATATAGTAAAGCAACACGCTATAGCTCAAACTAACCATTTAAACAAATGGGATTCAGATGAAGAAAACCCATTAATTAACTCCGAAAAAAAAAATGTTAAAAAACAATATAGATATGATCTTTTATCATATAATTTTATTAATTATGAAGATAAGAAAAACTCATCTATTTATAGATTACCATTACAAATAAATCATAACCAAGAGATTTTTTATAATTACAACGAACATAAACGAAAATTTTTTAATATGCTGGTAGGTATCCCTATCAATAATTATCTAGTAAAAGATAATACTATAAATAGAAAGACCAATCCGGATAGAAAAAATTTGGATTGGATAATTATCAATTTTTGTCTCAGAAATAAAATGGATATTAGGGACTGGATAAATATGGATACTGACACCAACAGTAATAAAACTAAATATACTAAGACTAGGACTAATAATTATAAAATAATTGATAACATCGACAAAAAAGGTCTTTTTTATCCCACGATTTATAAAAATCAAGAAATAAATTCATCCAATAAAAAAAAAAAACTTTTTGATTGGATGAGAATGAATGAAGAAATATTAAGTTGTCCCATATCGAATCTCGAACTTTGGTTTTTCCCAGAATTTTTGATACTTTATACTTCGTATAAGACTAAACCATGGTACATACCAATCAAATTTCTCCTTTTAAATTTTAATGTAAATGAAAATGACAGTGAAAATAAAAAAAATACAGGAAAGAAAAAAAGAGATATTTTTATATCAATATTTTCAAATGAAAAAAGATATCTTGAATTAGAAAAACAAAATCAAGGAGAAAAAGAATGCGCAATCAAAAAAGATTTTGAATCAAATCTCTCAAACCAAGAAAAAGATATTGAAGAAAATTATGCGATATCAAAGATGAAAAAAAATAAAAAACAATCCAGGACCAACATGGAAACGGAGTTTGATTTCTTACTAAAAAGATATTTTCTTTTTCAATTGAGATGGGATGATTCTTTAAATAAAAAGATGATCGATAACATCAAAATATATTGTTCCCTGCTTAGACCGATAAATATAAGAGAAATTACTATAGCCTCTATTCAAAGGGGAGAAATAAATCTGGATCTTATAATGATTCAGAAAAATTTCACTCTTACAGAATTGATTAAAAAGGGAATATTACTTATCGAACCAGTTCGTCTGTCTATAAAAAATGAAGGACAATTTATTATGTATCAAACTATAGGTATCTCGTTGATTCATAAGAGTAAGCACACAATTAATCAAAAGTACCGCAAAAAAAACCATGTTGATACGAAGAATTCTGATGAATTTATTCCAAAACATCAAAAGATGACTGAAAATAGAGACAAAAATTATTATGATTTGTTTGTTCCTGAAAGTATTTTATCCCTTAGACGTCGTAAAGAATTGAGAATTCTAATTTGTTTCAATTCTAGAAATAGAAATGGTATCCCTAGCAATGCATTTTTTTGTAATGAAAATAAGTTAAGGAGTCCTGTTTTGAATAAAAGTAAAATAAATCAAAATACACTAATTAAATTAAAGTTCTTTCTTTGGCCTAATTATCGATTAGAAGATTTCGCTTGTATGAATCGCTATTGGTTTGATACCAATAATGGCAGTCGGTTCAGTATGGTAAGGGTACATATGTATCCGTAATTAAAAAATAAACTGAACCATGTACTGAAAAAAAGTTAAATACAGATTAATTTTATTTACCGTACTGTATTGCGTATATGAAGACAAAGAGATGCACACATGTATTGTTTTCCATTCCATTATGATACATGATAATAATTCAATGACATATCAATATATAGAAATGATGCAAAAATCGTCTTAGTTTATTGTTAAACTTTAGGTATCATTTTTTATCTTTTGTGGGTGCAGACAACTCTCTCTTTTTATTTATCTACTTGAATCCAATTTGAAAATTGGGATTTATTAAGAAAATTCAGATTATTGTATTGTCTATGCCAAAAAAAAAAATGAGTATAATTATTATTATTGATCAATAAAAATATATAACAATAAAGGCCGGTGGGGGGAAATATTTCATTTTATGGTACAAAAGTCATTCATTTCGGTTATTTCACACAAAGAAAAAGAAGAAAACAGGGGGTCTGTTGCATTTCAAATACTAAACCTCACTAATAGAATACGCAAACTTTCTTCACATTTGGAATTGCACAGAAAAGACTATTTATCTCAAAGAGGCCTCCGTAAAATTTTGGGAAAACGCCAAAGGATGCTGTCTTATTTGTCAAAGAAAAATACAATACGTTATAAAGAATTAATTACTCAGTTAGATATTCGGGAATCAAAAAAGCGCTAATTTGAGGAGACGTTTTTAATTATTGAATTATTTGATTTATTAGATCTTGGCTTTTATTTTAATGAACTTATTTTCGCTTTTCAGTAATTTATGAAAGAATGAATCGAGGAAAAAGAAAAGCTTATGAATAGACAAGCTACAAGAAAAGACCTCATGATAGTAAATATGGGTCCCCACCACCCATCAATGCATGGTGTTCTTCGACTCATCGTTACTCTCGATGGTGAAGATGTTATTGACTGTGAACCAATATTAGGCTATTTACATCGCGGAATGGAAAAAATTGCGGAAAACCGAACAATTATACAATATCTGCCTTATGTAACACGTTGGGATTATTTAGCTACTATGTTCACAGAAGCAATAACGGTAAATGGACCGGAGTTGTTGGGAAATATCCAAGTGCCTAAAAGAGCCAGCTATATCAGAGCAATTATGTTGGAGTTGAGTCGTATAGCTTCTCATCTGTTATGGCTCGGTCCTTTTATGGCAGATATTGGGGCGCAAACTCCTTTCTTCTATATTTTCAGAGAAAGAGAATTAGTATATGATCTATTTGAAGCTGCCACCGGTATGAGAATGATGCATAATTATTTTCGTATCGGAGGAGTAGCGGCTGATTTACCTCACGGCTGGATAGATAAATGTTTAGATTTTTGCGATTATTTTTTAATAGGGGTTACTGAATATCAAAAACTTATTACCCGAAATCCTATTTTTTTAGAACGAGTTGAAGGAGTAGGCATTATTGGTAGAGAAGAAGTAATAAATTGGGGTTTATCAGGACCAATGCTACGAGCTTCTGGAATACAATGGGATCTTCGTAAAGTTGATCATTATGAATGTTACGACGAATTTGATTGGGAAATACAGTGGCAAAACGAAGGAGATTCATTAGCTCGTTATATAGTCCGAATTGGTGAAATGACAGAATCCATAAAAATTATTCAACAGGCTCTAGAAGGAATTCCGGGGGGGCCATATGAGAATTTAGAAATTCGATACTTTGATAGAGAAAGGAATCCAGAATGGAATGATTTTGACTATCGATTTATTAGTAAAAAACCTTCTCCTACATTTGAATTGCCTAAACAAGAACTCTATGTGAGAGTTGAAGCCCCAAAGGGAGAATTGGGAATTTTTTTGATAGGGGATCAGAGTGGTTTTCCTTGGAGATGGAAAATTCGCCCGCCGGGTTTTATCAATTTGCAAATTCTTCCTCAGTTAGTTAAAAGAATGAAATTGGCTGATATTATGACAATACTAGGTAGCATAGATATCATTATGGGGGAAGTTGATCGTTAAAATGTTAATTGATACAACAGAAGTACAAGATATTAATTCTTTTTCTAGATTCGAATTTTTAAAAGAGATCCATGGAATTATATGGATCCTTATTCCTATTTTTACTCCTGTATTGGGAATCACAATAGGTGTACTAGTAATTGTATGGTTAGAAAGAGAAATATCCGCAAGGATACAGCAACGTATTGGACCTGAATATGCCGGTCCCTTGGGAGTTCTTCAAGCTTTAGCAGATGGGTCAAAGCTACTTTTCAAAGAGAATCTTTTTCCATCTAGAGGAGAAACTCGTTTATTCAGTATCGGACCATCTATTGCGGTCATATCCATTTTAGTAAGCTATTCGGTAGTTCCTTTTAGTTCTCACTTTGTTTTAGTGGATCTCAATATCGGTGTTTTTTTATGGATTGCCATTTCAAGTATCGCTCCCATCGGCCTTCTTATGTCAGGATACGGTTCAAATAATAAATATTCTTTTTTAGGCGGTCTACGAGCTGCTGCTCAATCGATTAGTTATGAAATACCATTAACTTTATGTGTGTTATCAATATCTCTACGTGCGATTCGTTAAGACATAAATTCTTCTCTATTTCTTCCTTTATAGAACCTTTTTATTTTAGCAAAAGGACGGAAGAAATTGAGTAAATATCTTCATTATTTTATTCATTATTCAGATGGATGAACTAAATTAAATTAAATAGTTATATGGGTGAAAGAAAACAGCTTATATAATATATAAATTCGCAGTAAAAAGATTGAGTCTCATTTTTCTATGTATAAGAGTTAGAGAGTTTAGCGGAAATAAACATAAGCATAAGAAAGTGGTTGCCCCAAGATTGGGTGATTCGTCATCCTGACTTGAAGCGGGCTTAAAAGATCAACCCTAGTGAGTTTTCACTATCCTTTAGTATGTATTCTCATACATGTATTACCTTAACGGATGATTGAACAAAAACGAGTGGATGGTTAGAAACACCAATATACACAAAAGATTAGTAATGGAGATTATGTAAAAGAATATTTCTGCATAATATACAAAGAATATTAATTGGGGCTTTACGTTGGTAGAAATGATCAGGCAGTACTCCCGATGGTTCCGATCCAGAGTATGCTCCTATTCGTCAATTAAATAAATGACTATTGGAAACGAAATAATCCTTTATTTTTTTTTTTTATTCTTTCTTTATACTTTTATCCTTTCCTTTCTATATTCATATTTATATAGTTTATATAGATAGAATTCGTATCATAATTTATGAATTAATGTATAATTCTTTTTTTTAAGTGAAAAGGACGAGTTATTTCTATTTTTACAAGTTAGAAGGAGTATTTCATTGAAGAATTAAGTTATTACTCAACAAAGAAAAATTGAAATGATTATTGAAATCATTAAATAAAGGATGAGATCAATTCAGAAGTATTTTATGATTATATTTTAAATTATTAAATTATTATATATATAATAATTTAAAGTAGAACAGACAGAATTAAATTGATCTAATTCGGGATCATACGATAAATTTTGACCTTATCCATCGTATAAACATATCAAGATAAAATAAATATTGACTCGATCCTTAGATTTATTTATGGTTCTTAAGGAGCCGTATGCGGTGAAAATCTCATGTACGGTTCTGGAATAGCGATGGTAACAGTAATGGTATCACCGACTATGATTATCTAATAGTTCAAGTACAGTTGATATAGTTGAGGCACAATCAAAATATGGTTTTGGGGGATGGAATTTGTGGCGTCAACCTATCGGATTTATTATTTTTCTAATTTCTTCCCTAGCAGAATGTGAAAGATTACCTTTTGATTTACCAGAAGCAGAAGAAGAATTAGTAGCCGGTTATCAAACCGAATACTCGGGTATCAAATTTGGTTTATTTTACGTTGCTTCCTATCTAAACCTATTAGTTTCTTCATTATTTGTAACAGTTCTTTACTTGGGCGGTTGGAATATCTCTATTCCACACATATTTGTTTTTGATGAAATAAATAAAACATATGGGGTTTTTGAACCGACAATTGGTATGTTTATTACATTAGCTAAAACTTATTTGTTCTTGTTCATTCCTATCACAACAAGATGGACTTTACCTAGGCTAAGAATGGACCAGCTATTGAATCTTGGATGGAAATTTCTTTTACCTATTTCTCTCGGTAATTTATTATTAACAACTTCTTCCCAACTCTTTTCACTGTAAAAGAATATTATATCTTACATTCTCAACTTGGATCAAACAAGAGAAATAAACAAACATAAGATTATTGATATATTCACGATATGTTCCCTATGATAACCGGGTTCATGAATTATGGTCAACAAACAGTACGAGCTGCAAGGTACATAGGTCAGAGTTTCATGATTACCTTATCTCACGTAAATCGTTTACCCATAACTATTCAATATCCTTATGAAAAGGTAATCACCGCGGAGCGTTTCCGCGGTCGAATCCATTTTGAATTTGATAAATGTATTGCTTGTGAAGTCTGTGTTCGTGTATGTCCTATAGATCTGCCCGTCGTTGATTGGAAATTGGAAACTGATATTCGCAAGAAACGATTACTTAATTACAGTATTGATTTTGGAATCTGTATATTTTGTGGTAACTGTGTTGAGTATTGTCCAACAAATTGTTTATCAATGACTGAAGAATATGAACTTTCTACTTATGATCGTCACGAATTGAATTATAATCAAATTTCCCTAGGCCGTTTACCAATGTCAATAATTGACGATTATACAATTCGAACAATTTTGAATTCTCCTCAAATAAAAAAAAAGAAATAAATCCTTGATTAAAGAAAGATTTTGAATTACTAAGGGTCATTAAATAAATGATTTTTTTCGTTTTGTTTGGTCTCAATAACTACTTAACTATTGATTGATTAGTAAGAAATACGTTTTAATTTGGATTGAAAGGAATGAAAATTCATTAATTAATATCTGACATTATTTCGAAATGTATAGTTTCGTATTCGAACTACTCTAATTGAGATAAAACATGAACTTAGTCCAATAACTGGACCCCACATTAATTAATTCACACCAGTTAATTCAATTAGAAATTTTTTATGAATTATCAACAATTTTTTCTGGTCTGGTCTCAATAAGGTCATGAAAAACATTTCGATTTATTTATCTCTTATTTTTACATATAATGGATTTGCCTGGACCAATACATGATTTTCTTTTATTCTTTCTGGGATTAGTTCTTATCTTAGGAGGTATAGGAGTAGTATTACTTACCAACCCAATTTATTCTGCCTTTTCACTGGGATTAGTTCTTGTTTCTATATCCTTATTATATATTCTATCAAATTCCTATTTTGTAGCCGCCGCACAACTCCTTATTTACGTGGGAGCTATAAATGTTTTAATCATATTTGCTGTGATGTTCATGAAGGGTTCAGAATATTACAAAGATTTTAATCTTTGGACCATTGGGAATGGGTTTACTTTGCTAATTTGTACAAGTATTTTTGGTTTACTAATAACTACTATTAC